TTTTACAAATTTTTATTGAATACAATTCTAACTAGCCCTAATGGTCAAAAAACAAAACAAAAATTTGTAATAAAAGAAATCAGTAAAAAAGTCCCTAGATGGTCATACAAACTTATTACCGAATTGGAATTCCTGTCGGGCGCAGCTCATAAAGTCCCTAGATGGTCATACAAACTTATTACCGAATTGGAATTCCTGTCTTATAGACTTATAGATATAAATAAACTAGATATATAATATATAAAAAAACTATAGATATAAATAAAAAAAGTAGTAAATTAATAAAAGGATTGCTACAAAAAAGAAATACAAGAAAAGATAAGAAGAGATGCGCCCACTACCTACAGATTTGATACCTTCGCCTACAAAGAAACTCAAAACACCAACTCCATTAGTAATTCCATCAATTACGCGTCTATCAAAAAAAGAAGTTAACTTGGCCAATCCTCTTATTCCCCCAATAAAGAATCTTGCATAAAAAGCATCTATGTAACCACGATTATATGACCAATCATATATACCATTTATTATTTTGTCCAAAAGAATTCTTTTAGGACCTGTTTTAACAAAAGAGTTAATTAAGTCCCAATTTTGCAAAGATGAATAAACAGGTTTATATAAAAAAAAGGCTATAAATATTCCAAAAAGAGCTATACTAACTGAAAAAATAGCATCTTTCAAAAATTCATACCAATCTATTGAATTATTCAAATTTTGATGTAAAAGGTTTATAGACGGAGTTAACCATTTTGATAATATGTCCAAATACAATCCTTCTTGGTTGAAAGGAATTCCTAGGGATCCAACGAACAACGTAAATAGAACCAATACAAGTATAGGAAATAACATAGTATTATCCGATTCATAAGGATACGAAAAAAACTTCTTATTTCCAAAACGGGTAATAGTAATAAAGGGTTGTGTGATGTTTCTTGCATTCTGATCAATTAGATACGTTTTTTTTGAAAAAAAAGAAAAAATATCATGATTTTTCATTGTTAATAACGTTAATAAACGAAAATTTTTGTTAATTCTTTTTGAATCTTCTTTACCCCATAGAGATATTGAATAGAAGGGAGTATTTTTTTTGCCACTATAATTTTGAAAATGAACGTTTAAATGTCCTTCAAAAGTAAGTAAATAGATTCGAAACATATAAAATGCGGTTAATCCCGCTGTAAACCAAGCTATTATTGCGAAAATTGGTGAATACAACCAAGTATCATTAAGAATTTCATCTTTGGACCAAAAACAAGCAAGAGGCGGAATACCACAAAGAGAAAGTGTACCTAATAAAAAAGCGGTTTTGGTAATTGGGATATGTTTTGTTAAACCCCCCATATAAACCATATTCTGGCTTTTATTTGGAGAATATCCAACAAGAGTTTCCATTGAATGAATAACGGATCCGGATCCTAAAAATAATAATGCTTTCGAATAAGCATGAGTAATCAAATGAAATAAAGCACTTCGATAAGACCCCATACCTAGAGCTAACATCATATAACCCAATTGAGACATTGTGGAATAGGCTAAACCTCTCTTAATGTCTTTTTGAGCAAGGGCAAAAGTAGCCCCGAATAATATTGTTATTACTCCTACCAAAGAGATGAAATTCATTATGTGAGGGATGACTATGAAAAGAGGAATAAGCCGAGCTACAAGAAAAATGCCCGCAGCTACCATAGTAGCAGCATGTATAAGAGCCGAAATAGGAGTAGGCCCCTCCATGGCATCCGGTAACCATACATGAAGGGGAAATTGTGCAGATTTAGCAACCGCACCGGCAAATAATAGAACGGCACAGAAAGTAACAAATAAAAAATTGACTTCATTATGATTATTAGAAATCAAGTTATTGAATATTTTGAATAAATCTCGAAATTCGAAACTCCCTGTTATCCAATAAAAACCTAAAATTCCTAATAATAAACCAAAATCCCCAACACGATTAGTTACAAATGCCTTTTGGCAAGCATTTGCAGCAACAGGCCGTGTGAACCAAAACCCTATTAATAGATATGAACACATTCCTACCAATTCCCAAAAAATATAAATTTGTATCAAATTAGAACTAGTAACTAATCCTAACATAGAAGTACTGAAAAAACTCATATAAGCAAAAAATCTCAAATATCCTTGATCATACGACATATAATTATCACTATAAATAAGAACCATAATTCCAATAGTAGTGATTAATATTGACATAATAGAAGTAAGCGGGTCGATCAAGTAACCGAATTCTAAAGAAAAATCATTATTAATGATCCAAGACCATACATATTGATAGATAGAACTGCCATTTATTTGCTGAATAAACAGATTGATCGAAAAAATCATGACTATACTTAACAAAAAAACACTTTGAAAAGCCCACATACGGCGAAGACTTTTTGTTGCCGACGGAAAAAGAAGAAGTCCCGCTCCTATTAACAAAGGAACTGGGAGTGGAAGGAAAGGTATTATCCACGAATATTGATATGTCTGTTCCATAAAAAAGTTTTTTATTCTTAATTGATTGTTTCCGATTTACCGGATCCTACCCCCTTTCAATTTCAAAACAAAAGGGGTCAATAAAAAAATCAAGAAATGTACTAACTTAAAGATATTTTTCGAATTTTATATATTATCTGGGTCTTTCCAAAATACTTTAAATATTAAAATAAAGAAGTTACAATTGGGCAAATGATATGACCTACTTGCTCATAAAAAGCAAATTTAGTTATTAACTAAGATTTTTCTTAAAATAACGAAAATAAAAAATTTCATTATTATTAAATCACTTTATATTCATAAAGTAATGATAAAAAATTACACTAAAAAGAAATCTGATATGAATCGATATGAATCATAGGATTAACTAAAGTACAATTTTTGTACGAATTTCACTTTTTAGTCAGTTTGTTCCAAATCATTAACTAGTTTCAGTATGAAACTGATTGATTAGTTTCCGTTTCAATAAAAAAACATTTATAGGAAACGCTATAATATCTAACATTTTATATTTTCTATAAGATTTATTTTTATATTTATCAAAAAAGGGGGTAATTATCAAAAGGGGGTAAAATAAAATCAAATTTAATAAAAAAATAACGAAGATTTTTTTTAACAAAACGTGTATCTTTTAACAGATTCATTACTTTAATTACTAGTTTGATTCGAATTTTAAAATGAAATTTCGAAGTATTCTTTACTCAAGTTTGACCAATTAATAGATTAATAGAAAAAATTAAAGTTTTCATTAGGCTTTTCATTAGGCAATGGGTTCTTAAAGGGTTCTTAAACCCTTCGGTCTATTTTATGTAGAAAAAAAAATTAAATTATATTTTTATAGTAAGTATATATATATATATATTTTTTGTTTTCTCTAGATAATATATATTATCTTATCTAATTATTATCTAGAAAATAACTAGATAATGAATATATTCGTTTTGACCAATAGATGTCTTTCACATCCAACTATAACAACGAGTAACCTCTTAATTTTTAAATGGCAGTTCCAAAAAAACGTACTTCTATATCAAAAAAGCGTATTCGTAAAAATATTTGGAAAGGGAAGGGATATTGGGCAGCCTTAAAAGCGTTGTCATTAGGTAAATCTCTTTCTACCGGAAACTCAAAAAGTTTTTTTGTGCGACAAAAAAAGTCATAAAATAAAACATTGGAATAATCCGAATATAAAAATAGGCCCCCATTTCATTCTTAATAGGAAATCAACAAACCTATTGTTTGTGGCTAATCAATATGAACTAGAACTCGCTTCGCTATTAGGATATGTATAATTATAATAATAATTCTTCGGTTTAGGGGTTAGTAAATTATAATTATAAAAAGTTTTTGAAAAAAGAATAAAGACAAGATACAAAACTTGAGCCTTTGTTAGTATATTTTCTTGTTTTGGAGATGGGGAGTCTTTTTTCCCCATCAACCTATTTGTCACAATTACAATAATCGACGTTTTTCTATATATATATATATAAATATATATATTGAAGAAGGGTAAAAAAGAGATCTTTAGTTAAAATTAATACATCGTTGAAATTAATTTATTCATTTATTTTGAAAATTTTTTGTGTAACTTTCTGACTTCTTATTTATCTGAATTTCTCTGAATTAATCTATTAGAATATATAAATTTCCCATATATATGTCTCTTTCAACCCAACCGACAAAAGCCTGGAATTTTTTGTCCGAATTAATGTGCAAGTTTTGAGTAATAAAAAGGGGTCTTATTTTTTGTTCATTGGTAAAATACATTTTTTCACTTTTAGGAAATAATATAAATGATAATTATAGTTCTATCAATAACTAGAGGGTTGAAGTTTATAGTTTCAATAGTTCGATTCTATTGAATTATAGAAGAGCATAAACTACACCAAAGCACTAAGGTAAATAAAACCCATACCCCATAATAATGAACTTTCGAATTTGTATTTGAACAAAGTTTTATTCATCCATTTTCATTTTGACTAAAAAGATTTCATTTAGTTGACTCCTTAAATCTCGACGATTGACTATGAATAGGCTATTATGAATTCGAACAAGCCGCTATGGTGAAATCGGTAGACACGCTGCTCTTAGGAAGCAGTGCGAGAGCATCTCGGTTCGAGTCCGAGTGGCGGCAGACCTTCTCTTCGAAAATAGATACAATATATTCTAAATTCTAGAATGAATTCAACTCCTTATTTATATTTAAGGATTCCTCCTTTTTAAAATTTTTATGATATTTTCAACTTTAGAGCATATATTAACTCATATTTCCTTTTCGATCGTTTCCATTGTAATTACAATTCATTTGATAACTTTATTAATCGATGAAATCATAAAACTAAATGATTCGTCAGAAAAGGGAATGATAGCTACTTTTTTATGTATAACCGTATTATTAGTCACTCGTTGGATTTATTCGGGGCATTTCCCACTAAGTGATTTATATGAATCATTAATCTTTCTTTCTTGGAGTTTATCAGTTATTCATATAGTTCCATATTTAA